ATCCTAATGAACCTAAAGAAACGGTAAGGGCCCAGAAACAATTACTTAGTTTTCGAGCCCCCGCTCGCAGCCGTATCCATAATTTTTTATAATTCCATTTCATGGTCGAGCCTCCTCTCGTTTTTTGAAAATACCGACAATTCTAAGGAACTCTCATCAACTAGCACTAGTTTGATGTGAACTAGCACTAGTTTGATGTGAACTAGCACTAGTTTGATGTGAACTTTTTTTTTAGGAGTACTTCATCCAATTTTTTAGATCGAAAATCAAAAATACTCTTCATATGATCCCAATATACATATAGATCCACTAACTTTACGGCATCTAGCGCCCCTGATCTATTTAAAACTGGCTAGAATTCATTTACCCATAGATCATTTTCTGCAGGCATAAGAGCTTTTTCCTTTATGTTCGTCGGAAATCACATGTTATACCATATTTCCCGAAATAAAAATATGTGTTATGTTGCAAGTCTAAGTTTCAAAAAAAACGGATGAGATTTTGTCCCCTCAGATCTAAACAATCTTGTTTTTTTGAACATAAAGAAATAAAGAAGCCATTGCCATTGCCGGAAATACTAGGCCTACTAAAGGCACAAAAATAGAGGGAAAATTGAAAGTTGTCATAAAATGGGTACCTCCATTTACTATTTGTACCTGTTATTCTTTTTTTTTTATATCATATTTTTTATTTATACTAATTATAATTAATAATTGTAATTATTATGAATTCATAAAATTTGAAAATTCTTAGAGATACTTATATCTCTAATACTAATAAGTATCTCTATATCTAAGTGATAGAATAAGTCCAAGGAATGTAGAACTAAATAAATGGACTTATTCATCTTTCTACTAGGTCACCAAAGAAAAATCCATTCTTAGTTATTTTGATTCCGATAAGCTAACTACTTGTTAGCTACAAATAAAATAATGGAACTTAGCGCGCTCTACGTGATTATATTGGGATTCGATTCGTGGAACTTCAAAAACTCAGTCAGAACGTCTTTTAAAAACTTCCGTGAGATGATTAGGTCGATTATGCCCTTCTCGAATAAAGGTTCAGCCTCTTGTGAACCTTCGGGTATCGGTTCCTTCAATGTTTCTTCAATTACTCTTTTACCCGCAAATGCAATGTAGGAATTGGGCTCGGCAATAACGATATCTGCCAACGTACCAAAACTAGCTGTTACCCCACCAGTAGTAGGAGATGCAAGGATTGATATATATAACTTGTTGTTGGATTGATCATAATCCAACAGGGCAGATGATATTTTAGCCATTTGCATCAAGCTCAAACTTCCTTCTTGCACGCGTGCCCCACCCGAAGCGCATACTATAATAAGAGGTAGAGATTGATTGGTAGCGTACTCAACCAAACGGGCGATTTTCTCTCCAACTACGGATCCCATACTGCCCCCCATAAACTCAAACTCCATAATCCCAAAAGCTGCGGGAATACCATTTAGTTGACCTACGCCTGTTTGAACAGCCTCATTTAATCCTGTCCTTCTTCGATAAGAATCAAGACGATCTTCATAGGACTTGCCCTTCTCCTCCTCCGAATCTGATTCGTAACGCTCTTCGAATAAGCTATCCTCCTCCGAATTCCATTCGTAACGCTCTTCGAATAAGCTATCCTCCTCCGAATTCCATTCGTAACGCTCTTCGAATAAGCTATCCTCCTCCGAATCCCCCTCATCGGGATCGGGATCCGGAGAGGCCATGTCTTCATCGATAGGATCCCAAGTATCGGGGTCGATCAAAAATTCGATTCTTTCTAGACTATTCATTTTGAAATGATATTCACAGTGTTCGCACACATTATTTCGGTCCTTTAAGAATCTCTTATAATTTAATCCAAGACAATCCTCGCATTGAACCCACAAAGCCGCAATATAGGCTGGTGTTCGACCACGACACGAACAGGTCTGATTCGAATCATCCGGTTTTTGATCATCCAAATCATCCGGTTTTTGATCTTTCGAATCATCCGGTTTTTGATCATCCAAATCATCCGGTTTTTGATCATCCAAATCATCCGGTTTTTGATCATCCAAATTATCCGGTTTTTGATCAGTCGAATCATCCGGTTTTTGATCATCCAAATCATCCGGTTTTTGATCTTTCGAATCATCCGGTTTTTGATCATCCAAATCATCCGGTTTTTGATCTTTCGAATCATCCGGTTTTTGATCTTTCGAATCATCCGGTTTTTGATCATCCAAATCATCCGGTTTTTGATCATCCCAATCATCCGGTTTTTGATCATCCAAATTATCCGGTTTTTGATCTTTCGAATCATCCGGTTTTTGATCATCCAAATTATCCGGTTTTTGATCAGTCGAATCATCCGGTTTTTGATCAGTCGAATCATCCGGTTTTTGATCAGTCGAATCCCCTCTTAGAGGTAAATCATTACCCTTCGCGGGGTTCGGCGACCCGGATTCCCCGCTTTCACCACATGTTCCGCCTTTCTCAAGAGGCGGAGCCCCATTCCC